TTGGAAAGAGCCGCTAAATCAAGTTCTCTTTTAGGTGAAGGAAGTATGACTGCTTTACCAATAGTTGAGACCCAATCGGGAGATGTTTCGGCTTATATTCCTACTAATGTAATTTCGATTACAGATGGACAAATATTCTTATCTGCCGATCTATTCAATGCTGGAATCAGACCCGCTATTAACGTGGGTATTTCCGTCTCCAGAGTAGGATCCGCAGCTCAAATTAAAGCCATGAAACAAGTAGCCGGAAAATTAAAATTGGAATTGGCGCAATTCGCAGAATTAGAAGCCTTTGCACAATTCGCTTCTGATCTCGATAAAGCTACTCAGAATCAATTGGCAAGAGGTCAACGATTACGCGAGTTGCTCAAACAATCTCAAGCAGATCCTCTCACGGTGGAAGAACAGATAATGACTATTTATACTGGAACGAATGGTTATCTTGATTCATTAGAAATTGGACAGGTAAAGAAATTTCTCGGTGAGTTACGTACTTACTTAAAAACGAATAAACCTCAGTTCCAAGAAATTATATCTTCCACCAAGACATTCACTGAGGCAGCAGAAGCCCTTTTGAAAGAAGCTATTCAAGAACAAATGGAACGCTTTCTACTTCAGGAACAAGTATAATTTCTACTTCAGGAACAAGTATGTATAAAAAAATTCTTTTAGATAACTTTCTAATTTTTTCTTTTTTATTATAGTTTATATTATTAATATATTTCATATTAAGATAAAATAAATTATAACTTTATAACTATAATATATAGTTAAGTATAAGCGTCTCTTATTCAAATCATTCAAAATACCTAGTAGAAAGAAATATAACAAAATATATGGAAATAAATTGCGTCCAATAGGATTTGAACCTATACTAAAGGTTTAGAAGACCTCTGTCCTATCCATTAGACAATGGACGCTTTTTTTCTTAGTTTAATTGTCACATCTTTTTTTCAGAAAAAAATAATATGTGAGAGAATTAAAAAAATTGCACATTCAATTCAATGATTCAGTATATTAATATAATTAATATAGATTAATTACATTAATCTGATTAATTATATTATTTTTTATATTATTTAATATATTAAATATAAATAATAATAATATATAATAATATAATTAATATAAATGAATAAATTATTCTAGATATTATATCTAGAATATAATATATATAATAAATCTAGAATAATAAATATAGAGATATAAGCGGGTAGCGGGAATCGAACCCGCATCGTTAGCTTGGAAGGCTAGGGGTTATAGTCGACGTTGATTCATCATTTTTAACGTCTCTAATTCAAAACCGAACGTGAAACTTTGGTTTCATTCGGCTCCTTTATGGAAGATGGATAAATTCCACAGATGTCAGATGTAAACGAAATAAAAAAGAATTAAAAAAGAATTTAGGCCCATAACATCTATGTCAGCTTTTCCGTTTGAATGCATTCAAAACAACCCGCTTTCTAGAGGATCCCTATAGAAGAGGGGGATTCTAACAATCTTTCTAGTTACTTCGTTCTCTATTTCTATTTGAAAGAATCCTTAGGAAAAGGATTTTGTTTCCACCGAGCTAAAACAATATGTCGATGTCTCTAGTAAACCAAAGTCATTGTTTAATAGCTATTTTGCTTCAATCTCTCTTATACATACAAATCATAAAATTGAAGATTTAGTTACGATTAGAAATACTCCCTTCTCTCTTTATCCATGGATACTTTACTCATACTCATTCAATTGGAAGTATTGATCCAATTTAAAAACAAATTATGTTTCGTAATTTCATAATCCAATTTTTTTTAATTTCTAATTGAATCTTTTGGATATAAATCACGAGAATGTCTATTCTTCCTCGAATCTTTCATTGATAGGTAAAGGATTAAATCCTTTTAAGAAATAAAGTTTTTGATCGGAATAGTAATGAAACATTCCGAAGGGACCCCTTAACTATTAAGGGATTAATAGAACGAATCACACTTTTACCACTAAACTATACCCGCTACAATGTGATTATTGTATATAAATGTATCTTTTGTCGAACAAAAAGATTCGCCATAATAATTAAATAATTAAGAAGATAGGATCAGAAAAGAATCATGAAAATTAGAGCGTTGACGTGCTTTGTTCAAGGAGCCTGATTAAATTAGGGAAAGAGGAGTCATTTAAATAACTAAATAACAACACCTTTTTTTGATGGGGGTGCTTTGACATTGACGGATACGGTTCGATAATGTACGCCAAAACATAAAATTATGCAAGAATATATGGTTCCATTCTTTCTTTTTTTTTTATTCCAGTAAAGTAAATGGAATAAAAAAAAGAAAGATCAAATAATTAAGAAATGACACTTTGATTCTATTCTGTATCATAGGAATCGAAATAGTCTTTATTATGATTGTTGTTGTTTCAATAACAAGTATCCTTTTTTCAAATCAAATAAATCATTTTTTCTACGATTCATTGGAACAAAAAAGGCCCAGCGAGGTACTGACCAGGCCGGGCTGTGGAATTAAAAAAAGCTCTTGGAGACGAAATCAAGGAGGTACTTTTATTATATATTAAATTATATAGTAGATTAAATTATATAGTAGTAATATATAATTTATTACTTATAATATATATTATTACTTATAATATATATTATTACTTATAATATATAATATAATTCTATAATTATATTATATATTAATAGAATTATAATTTATATTCATTGGAATAGTAGATTGGAGATATCTCTTTCGAGCCCTTACTTTATCTCAATGGAATTACTTTTAATTTCTATATTTTTTAATATTTTTTATATTTTATATGTCTAGATACTATATAATTATATATAATATAATTATATATAATAAAAATAATATAAAAAATAAAAATAAGAGGTATAAAAGAAAGAAAGACTCTTTTTTCAAACCTTACTTTTTGTGTAATGTAACATAGTAATTATCCTTTTTCGATTGGGGGAGATGGCTGAGTGGACTAAAGCGTCGGATTGCTAATCCGTTGTACGGGTTTTTCGTACCGAGGGTTCGAATCCCTCTCTTTCCGCTTTTGTTAATGACGTGGTATTTTTTATTTCTCTTTCAATTTCGACGAGTCTTTTTTTTTTTATTTAATAGTTAAAGATGTGGAATAGATAAAATCCTAAGAACATTTAAAAATCGAGCAAGGAAAACAAAAACTTTATTTTTTATTCTTCACGTCCAGGATTACGTCCTGGATCATTAGATAGGAATCCGAAGATAAAGAGAGAAACAAAGAATATCACTACTGTGTAAACAAATAGTTTGAGAGTAAGCATTACACAATCTCCAAGATCATTTTTTTGGAAAAAAAGAGAATAGATTCTCCATTTTTATACCACATATACCTCATTTTGACACCAAAAATGGTTTTTATAAAGCTAGAAATAGAAGAAATAGAAAAGAATTTTCATAAATTCATTTGTAATGTAATATGAGTCAAGTCTTTCATTAACAAAATTTTTTGCATACCCACAATATCTAATTGTGGGGGACTCTAATAGGTTCTTTCAATGTAAAAAAAGGGTCCGAATTAGCAAATGGGGTGATCTCCAGACTTATCGTGGCGATACAAGAATTTCAATATTTGAATTGAAGCTTTATACTATAAGACTTATCTGATCTTATCAATTGTTAGAATCTTTTTTTTATAATAAATCATGAATTTTTCTAGGACAGTATTCAAAATCTCATCGAAAACTTACAGCAGCTTGCCAAACAAAAGCTAAGAGAAAAAATAGCAAAGGTATTACTGGCATAAAATCTACGATTGGATTCAAAAAAGCGTAGGCTTCAGGCAATTTGGCGAAGAAAAAACTATTTGAAGAAAGAGTAGAATTAAACCAGATACAGATCAAACTAAAGATATTAAGCATAACAAACGTTTTGTTTTTTTGTTTTGTTCTTGAAGATAATTGTATTTATTTTGATTGAGTTATTAATATGAGTTATTGTTATTAATAACATTATATTAATAATTTAATAATATAATGTTATTTTTTTTTTTTAATTTTAAGTTATATAAAAAAATGAGTAAAAATTAAAAAAAAAAAATAAGGTAGACCAAAAAACTTTTCTTTGATTTGAACTAACTCAACCAAAAATACTTCAATTCTCAAATTAAAAGAGAATAGAAGAAATCATACTTTCATACAATATCTTAATTGAATTATATGTAATGATCAATAAATTTGATCAATAAATTTCGTTTAATTCTCTATCTACTATATCTAAATGTATCAAAATCCTAGTAACAATCTATTCTATAGATATTTAGACTATAATTGACGAACAACTAATAAGAATATTAGTGTTTATTAATGTCGAATATAAATATAAAATGGGGCGTGGCCAAGTGGTAAGGCAACGGGTTTTGGTCCCGGTATTCGGAGGTTCGAATCCTTCCGTCCCAGAGCATACCTATTATATATATCATATCGGATTATATATATCGTATCATAATACCGATTTTATATCAGAATAAAAGATTGTCTTTTTTTTTTTTATTAAGAGTATAATAATATTGGATAGAATATGATTCTTTTTTCTTATAATGATTAATTCTTATCTGAATTATATCTTTTTCACAAATTTAATCGTGTTCAAATAACACCAAATAATACACAGATGTAATTGAATCTATTTGTATCCAAGTAAGATGGGAACATAGATTAAAAGAAAAGAGTTTTTATTATAATATAATATTAATATAAGATTATAATATAAAAAAAAAGATCCGGGGACGGGCTTTTCATTCTATGTCCATACCTTTCATATTTCAATTAGTTACTCATAAAAAAAAAGCCTTACTTCTTATATCCATTGGAATTTTCAATGATGCATTCTAAATATAAATGCGAAAGCCTCTCTTTCTTTTTTCCCTATACTTTAACTTTAAATGGTGGTGCAGTCTGATTATTGATTTTCTGTGGATTTCTAAATTATAAACGCGGGTGTTCGTTTGATATTGGGGTACTAATTAACTTCAATCAATAATCAATAGGATTAACTGGTTTAAAGTAAAAAAAAAAATAGGAGCAATGACTTAATCTGGACTTGTTTTAACTTGCATTTATACAAAATAGTCTAGCACTCCCTAAACTACATATAATATAGGATTCTTTTTTGATTTATTATTCATCATCTTCATAGAATTGACGGAGTAGATAGGAGTTAATCGTCAACGAAAAAAAAAATACCAATTTCAATGTCTGCGTCTGTCCGAGTATCATTAAAAAACAATCAAGTTACATACATAACATATGTATTTTCTTTGAACCTCGTTTTTAAGTATTTTGTGGTTTCTCTAATTCTAATGAATAATTGTAAATCTATGTAACAATTGAGACAAAATCTATTATCTTATTCACTTTACCTTATTACATTACCTTAGGTAAAAATTGCAGAAAGATTATTGAATTTTTCAGGTCAAATAAACTACGCAGAAAATGAGGAAATGCTTATATGTATGTCTTGTTATCGTTCTATTTCATTGAAAACTTTATTTTATTTCGATAATTACTTTCAGAAACATTTGTTTAGTCTATATGATAGATATGGGGATCTCCTAGTTCTTTTCTTTCGATTATGATTTATCAAAAATAATAACAACCCCAATCCTCCCTTACATCAGTCTTTATTCCCCACCCCATTAAATTAAAAAAAAAAAAATAGATATATTATATGGGGTAAATTGAATTCTTGTTGAGACTTCTTCAGAAACTACCCATTCATAAAAGTATAGATTACTATGTATCGACCGAACCAATGATTATTCATGATTTCATAATTGAATCAATTACATACTGGTTACAGCAACCTACTAGAGAAATGTTATGGTAAAACTTCGTTTAAAACGATGTGGTAGAAAGCAACGTGCGACTTGAAGGATATGGTCGGTTGTGGATTCTTACATCCACCATTTTTTTATATTAATTATATAGGAATGAGGGTGCTCTTGGCTCGACATCGTTTGTTCTGTTCCACTGGAAAAACCTCATTTTTTGAGGGTTGCGATGTAAATAGTACATGATCATGATGGAGCTCGAGTAAAAAGTATTGATTCATTTTTTAGGGACATGGATCTAGGGTTAGTGTTAATTAATAAGTTGAAACAACTTCGTAAGTATATTTTCGATATAGAAATCGAAAGGATCCAATTCTAACAAGTTTAAAATTCATAACGAAAATTTATTGGAATTGGTAAAACTCTTTCGATCAAAAGTGTATCACATGGGAATCAACCATTTGTATGATTCTTTGATAGAAAGAAATTGCAAAAATGGTATGTTGCTGCCATTTTTTTAAATGATTAAAGATCACCGAAGTAATGTCTAAACCCAACGATTCAAGGCAACGATAAAGAATCCTGGAACAAGTAAATACCGTTTTTAGTTGTCTCAAAAAATAGATCATAATGAAGAATCAAAATAAATTATAAAGGAGACAGACAAAAAATGTGTGGTTAAAGACCGCTCAATAAAGGAAATGCCTAAAGGTTTTCCTTTGGATTATTTGAGAGTTATCCAACTTGAGTTAGGAGGATGTGAATACGAATGATTTTTTTCTTTTTCGGGCAAGAATAAGAAAAAGTACTTAAATCATAGTTTAATTGATTTGATGATTTGATGGATCTATTTGACATTAATTATAAATTCTATATATAGACATAATTTCTAATTTTCTTGAGCCGTACGAGGAGAAAACTTCTTATACGTTTCTAGGGGGGGTATTATTCATCTACATCTATCCCAATGGGCGGTTTATCGAATCGTTGCAATTGATGTTCGATCCAGAAGAGAAGGAAGAGATCTTCGGAAAGTGGGTTTTTATGATCCGATAAAGAATCAAACTTATTTAAATGTTCCTGCTATTCTATATTTCCTTGAAAAGGGCGCTCAACCTACGGGAACTGTTCATGACATTTCAAAGAAGGCGGGAGTTTTTATGGACCTTTCTCTTAATTAACAGATTACATTAAATTAATGAAATACAATAAATAAAAAAAAAAGGGGGGGTGACTTGTATATAACTTTGTATAACCCTTTCTATACAACCCCCCCTCTTTTGCTCTATTCCTACTCAATTTATTATTACTACCATAAGATGTCGTCGTCTATAATGACAAAAATTTCTTTTTATTTTAGTGAGATAAATTCATATAAGACAGATAGATAGAAAAAAGATCAAGTGATGAAATAAATGAATGAAATAGTTGGATCTATAAATATCAAATTTTACATTATCGCTAATTCAATAATGGTTTATTTTTCGTTGAAACTTTAACTTTTTTTTTTATTTATTTTATTTGTTCATAAAAAAAACATGGGATTTAAGCTTACCTTTTTTACTTATATTGATTGCGTAAACCCAATCAAGATTTTTTTATACTTCTCTCCGAATTTTTTTTACGCCTATACCTTTTTGTATATATCTTTATTAAATATGTAGTGCTAATTCAATAGTTTTTTTTATTTTTAATTTCTATTTATTTATAGTTATAGTAATTAAATATTCTATTTTTTATTTAATAAATTTAATAAGAAAGTATTGAATAATTTTTTATTTGAATTTATGGTTTTCTACATTATGTTCTTTTCTCAACATTAACTTTTATATTGACAACAGTATATCAAACAAATATAATCCGATCGTGAATAAATGTATATATTTATCTCTGTTCTATAGACTTGGTTTTTTATTTTACTTTATTCAAATGGTGGGTTCATTGGATTTGCTGGGATACAAGAAGTCTTTATTTTTTTTTATTAAAGAAAAATAAAAAAATAAAAATAAATGGATAACATACGAACAAAATATGTGGTAGTCTATAAATTTTTATTTTATCTATATTTTTATCCTAATATATATTCTTATCTTAGACGTCATTGTATTTGCATCTGATATGTTCATTTTTATGTTATGTTCAGAATCGATTAGAAATATTTTTTATTATTTAATATTTTGATTGCGTTGTGAAATTCAATCTCTTTTTTGATTACGATTAGATCTATACATTTTGATTCGGGTTGCTAACTCAACGGTAGAGTACTCGGCTTTTAAGTGCGACTAGCATTTTTTACACATTTGTATGAAGCAACGGATTCGTCAATACCATCGGTAGAGTTTGTAAGACCGCGACTGACCCTGAAAGGAAGGAATGGAAAAAGCAGCATGTCGTATTAATGGAGAATTCTGAGAATATTTTATTCTTATCTTATCGGATCGATCCAAAATCGTGTTTGAATTCTTGACGCGCAAAAAAAAAAAAAAAAAAAATAAATTGAAAGTTGGGTTAATTGAATAAATGGATAGAGCCCCATGGCTCCAATTATAGGGAAATAAAAAAAGCAACGAGCTTCTGTTCTTAATTTGAATGATTACCCGATCTAATTAAACGTTAAAAATATATTAGTGCTTGATGCGGGAAATGTTTTTACCATAAGTGGATTAGATTATCGATTTTTTTTATAAATCCTAATTATTCGTAGATATTCTCCATTAGAGTGTGGGGATGAATGTGTAGAAAAAGCAGTATATTGATAAAAAGATTTTTTTTACAAATTTCCAAAATCAAAAGAGCGATTGGGTTGAAAAAATAAAGGATTTATAACCATCTTGTTATCCTAGAATGAACATAAACCTATTTAATTAGATGGAGAGGATAAAGAGTCCGCTGATGAGTCTTATCTGTTTCCGGGGTATCTATCTAGTCTTTTCTTACTATAATATCCTGTTTTGACTGTATCGTACTATGTGTCATTTAAGACCCCAAGAAATCCCCTATCCCTGGTTCAAGTTCAAATCTAATTTTAAATAAATGGAGGAATTTCAAGGATATTTAGAACTAGATAGATTTAGGCAACATGACTTCCTATACCCACTTATCTTTCGGGAGTATATTTATGCACTTGCTCATGATCATGGTTTAAATAGAGTGATTTTGTTGGAAAATTTAGCTTATGATAATAAATCTAGTTTACTTATTGTAAAACGTTTAATTACGCGAATGTATCAACAGAATCATTTGATGATTTCCGCTAATGATTCTAACCAAAATAGATTTTTGGGATACAACAAGAATTTGTATTCTCAAATGATATCAGAAGGATTTTCAATCATTGCGGAAATCCCATATTCTCTACGATTAATATCTTCTTTGGAAGGGGCACAAATCATAAGATCTTACAATTTACGATCCATTCATTCAATATTTCCTTTTTTAGAGGACAAATTCCCACATTTAAATTATGTGGCAGATGTACTAATACCCTACCCCATCCATCTAGAAATCTTGGTTCAAACCCTTCGCTACCGGGTGAAAGATGCCTCCTCTTTACATTTATTGCGGTTCTTTCTTCATGAGTATTCTAATGGTAATATTCTTTTTATTCTAAATAAATCTATTTCTATTTTTTCAAAAAGTAATTCAAGATTATTATTATTCTTATATAATTCTTATATATGTGAATACGAATCCCTTTTCCTTTTTCTCCGTAACCAATCTTCTCATTTACGATTAACATCTTCTGGAGTCCTTTTTGAGCGAATCTATTTACATAGAAAAATGGGGGATCTTGCCGAAGTCTTTGTTAATGATTTTCGGGGCATCCTATGCTTCCTCAAGGATCCTTTCATTCATTATGTTAGATATCAAGGAAAATCAATTCTGTCTTCAAAAGATACGCCTCTTCTGATGAATAAATGGAAATATTACCTTGTCAGTTTATGGCAATGTCATTTTTATGTATGGTCTCACCCAGGAAGGATCTATATAAACCAATTATCCAAGCATTCCCTCGACTTTTTGGGTTATTTTTCAAATGTGCCACTAAATCCTTCAATGGTGCCGAGTCAAATGCTAGAAAATTCATTTGTAATAAATAATGCTCCTAAGAAGCTCGATACAATAGTTCCGATTATTCCTCTGATTGGATCATTGGCTAAAGCGAAATTTTGTAACGCATTAGGGCATCCCATTA